ATCAAAATAATAATGGGGAATCACCGACAAAAATTGGGAAAATATTTAAAAGAAAAAATATTCAATTAATAGTTAAATTTTTCATTGAAAAAATATACATAGATATCTTTCTATGTATCATTAATATGCGCAGAATCGCTCTACAACTTTTTATCGTATCAACAAAAAAAATTCTTGATAAATACATTTACAATAACGAAACAAATCAAGAAAGCATTAATAAAACAAAACAAAATAAAGTCAATTTTATTTTGCCTATGACTATAAAAAGGGCTTTTGATAATCTTAGAAATAGTAAGGGGAAGCCCCATATTGACTTATCTTACTTGTCACAAAACTATGTATTTTTTAAATTATCACAAAGCCAAGTTATTAACTTCAATAAGTTAAGATCTATTCTTCAATATAATCGACCGTCTTTTTTTCTTAAGACTGAAATAAAGGATTTTTTTGGAAGACAAGGAATATTTCATTCCGAATTAAGACATAAGAAACTTCCAAATTATGGAATGAATCCATGGAAAAACTGGTTAAGAGGTGATTATCAATACGATTTATCTCAGATTACATGGTCTAGATTAGTCCCACAAAAATGGAGAAATGGAATCAATCAATCCCATACGTCTGAAAATAAAGATTTAAACAAATGGTATTCCTATGAAAAAGACCAATTAGTTGATTACAAAAAAAAACAAAATTCGAAAGTATATTTATTTTCAAATAAAGAGGAGAATTTTCAAAAAAACTATAGATATGATCTTTTATCATATAAATATATTCATTCTGAAACTAAGAAGAACTCCTATATTTATAGATCATCATTAGAAACAAATAAGAACCAAGAAAATTCCACCAGAAATAAAGAAAAATTTTTTAACATACTCAAGAATATTCCTATCAATAATTATCTAGGAAAAAGTTATAGTTATACTATATATATGGAAAAAAATCCAGATAGAAAATATTTGGTTTGTAAAATTAAAAAAAATATTAAGGCTAAACCTAAACCTAATAAGGACCAAAAAATTGATAAAATTCATAATGATGGTCTTTTTTATCTTCCGATTCATTCAAATTCCGAAATCAATTACAAATACAAAAGGGTCTTTTACAAATACAAAAGGGTCTTTTTTGATTGGATGGTAATGTTTTTTGATTGGATGGGAATGAATGAAAAAATCTTAATGTTAAATCCATTCACATCAACTCCGAAAGTTGTTTTCTTTCCAGAGTTTGTGATACTTTATGATAAATATAAAAAGAAACCTTGGTTTATCCCAAGCAAATTACTTCTTTTTAATTTGAATATAAATCCAAATTTTAGTGAAAATAAAAATATCAATGTAAAGGAAGAAGAGGATGAGGATGTAAAGGAAGAAGAGGATGTAAAGGAAGAAGAGGATGAGTATTTTTTTGGAAAGCAAGTTGAAAAGCAAGAAAACGATGAGGATTTTTTAAATTTTAGCCCATCAAATTCAAAACAATATTTTAAATTAAAGAATCAAAACAATATTGAAGAATCTTTTTTACAACCGATCCGAAAACTAAGAATCGTCCTTAAAGGAGATTTTCCCTTGCAATTACAATGGAATGGACGTGTGAATAAATTGAATCAAAAAATGATAGATAATATCCCGGCATACGGTCTCCTGCTTAACCTGATAAAAGTAAGAAAAATTGTTCTATCCAATATTAAAAGGAAAGAAATGAATCTGGATATAATGATTGAGCGTTTGGATCTTACAGAATTAATCAAAAATAGAATATTAATTATGGAACGTACCCGTCTATCTGTAAAAAATGACGGACAGTTTTTTATGTATCAAATCATAGGTATTTCATTGGTTCATAAAAATAAGCATCAAAGTAATCAAAGATACCGAAAACAAAAAAATGTTACTAAGAATAATTTTGATGAATCCATTCCAAGACATAAAAGAAAAACTCTAAATAGAGACAAAAATATTTATGATTTGCTTGTTCCTGAAAAAATTTTATCGTCTAGACGTCGTAGAGAATTGAGAATTCTAATTTCTTTCAATTTGAATTTAACGACTAGGAATGGTGTGCATAGAAATACAGTATTTTGCAAGGAAAACAAGATAAAAAACTGGAGTCAATTTTTGGATGAAAGTAAACATTTTGACAGAAAAAAAAATGAATTAATGAAATTAAAGTTCTTTTTTTGGCCTAATTATCGATTAGAAGATTTAGCTTGTATGAATCGCTATTGGTTTGATACCAATAATGGGAGCCGCTTGAGTATGTTAAGGATATATATGTATCCATGATTTAAAATTTTGAGTTTCCTATATATTATCTTGTTCTATCAATCATATTTTTCATTTTTTCTTCTGTCCGGCATCTGTATATATTGATGTTATATGCAAGCAACCAGATGGACATATGCGCTGTCTTACACCCCAGTCTAGTATACTGCAATACTAAGCAAATGACGTAGGAAATGGCGTATCCATTAAAGCTATAAATTAATCAACAGAATCTTCGTAGTAAACTATTTGGTAGCGTCTTTTTCTATCACTATCCAAATTAACTCCAAAATCGGATTGATTAATCTTAATTGATAAAATCCGGAGTCTATAAATAAATTATGATTATTGTGTATACTACATTAAAATTTCTGACATTATTATTACTGATCAATAAAATAAATATCTGTAAAAAGGGGAGTGTGAAATTCTTTTATGGTAAAAAATTCATTTATTTCAATTATTTTGCAAGAACAAGAAGAAAACAAAGAAAACAGAGGATCTGTTGAATTTCAAGTAGTTAGTTTCACCAATAAGATACGGAGACTTACTTCACATTTGGAATTGCACAAAAAAGACTATTTATCTCAGAGAGGTCTGCGTAAAATTCTGGGAAAACGTCAACGGTTGCTGGCTTATTTATCAAAAAAAAATAGAGCGCGTTATAAAGAATTAATAGGCCAGTTGGATATTCGAGAGAGAAAAACTCGTTAATTTGAAGAGTTAGTTTGAATTATTCGCTTAAAGTTTGATGAACTTCTTTTCGCTTTCAGCAATTCATGGAAGAATGAATCAGGAAAAACCTATGACTGTACCATCTACAAGAAAAGACTTCATGATAGTCAATATGGGACCTCACCACCCATCAATGCATGGTGTTCTTCGACTCATTGTTACTCTAGATGGTGAAGATGTTATTGACTGTGAACCAATATTGGGTTATTTACACAGAGGTATGGAAAAAATTGCGGAAAATCGAACAATTATACAATATTTGCCTTATGTAACGCGTTGGGATTATTTAGCTACTATGTTCACAGAAGCAATAACTGTAAATGCGCCAGAGCAATTAGGCAATATTCAAGTGCCTAAAAGGGCCAGTTATATCAGAGTCATTATGTTAGAGTTAAGTCGGATAGCTTCACATTTGTTATGGCTCGGCCCTTTTATGGCAGATATTGGGGCACAGACTCCTTTCTTCTATATTTTTCGAGAAAGAGAATTGATATATGACCTATTCGAAGCTGCCACCGGTATGCGAATGATGCACAATTTTTTTCGTATTGGAGGAGTCACTGCTGATTTACCTCATGGCTGGATAGATAAATGTTTGGATTTTTGCGATTATTTTTTAACAGGAATTGCTGAATATCAAAAGCTTATTACACGGAATCCCATTTTTTTAGAACGAGTTGAAGGAGTAGGCATTATTGGTGGAGAGGAAGCAATAAATTGGGGTTTGTCGGGACCAATGTTACGAGCTTCCGGAATACAATGGGATCTTCGTAAAGTTGATCATTATGAGTGTTACGACGAATTTGATTGGGAAGTCCAATGGCAAAAAGAGGGGGATTCATTAGCTCGTTATTTAGTACGAATCAGTGAAATGACAGAATCCATAAAAATTATTCAACAGGCTCTAGAAGGAATTCCGGGAGGGCCCTATGAAAATTTAGAAATCCGTCGCTTTGATAGAGTAAAAGATAATGTATGGAATGAGTTTGACTATCGATTCATTAGTAAAAAACCCTCTCCGACTTTTGAATTGTCGAAGCAAGAACTTTATGCGAGAGTCGAAGCACCAAAGGGAGAATTGGGAATTTTTCTGATAGGAGATAAGGGTGTTTTTCCTTGGCGATATAAAATTCGCCCACCGGGGTTTATTAATTTGCAAATTCTTCCTCAGTTAGTTAAAAGAATGAAATTGGCTGATATTATGACGATACTAGGTAGTATAGATATCATTATGGGAGAAGTTGATCGTTAAAATGATAATTGATCCAACAGAAGTACAAGCTATCAATTCTTTTTCTAGATTGGAATCCTTAAAAGAGGTCTATGGGCTCATATGGATGCTTATCCCTGTTTTTACTCCTATATTAGGAATCATAATAGGTGTACTAGTAATTGTTTGGTTAGAAAGAGAAATCTCTGCGGGTATACAACAACGTATTGGCCCTGAATACGCAGGACCTTTGGGAATTCTTCAAGCTCTAGCAGATGGTACCAAATTACTTTTCAAAGAGAATCTTCTTCCATCTAGAGGAGATACTCGTTTATTCAGTATTGGACCATCTATAGCAGTCATATCCATTTTATTAAGTTATTTAGTAATTCCTTTTGGTTATCACCTTGTTCTAGCCGATCTCAGTATCGGTGTTTTTTTATGGATTGCTATTTCAAGTATTGCTCCTGTCGGCCTTCTTATGTCAGGATATGGCTCAAATAATAAATATTCTTTTTTAGGTGGTCTACGAGCTGCTGCTCAATCAATTAGTTATGAAATACCATTAACTCTATGTGTGTTATCAATATCTCTACGTGCGATTCGTTAAGACATAAATTTCCCCCTACTTCTTTTCTTTCTAGGAAGGAAGTGCCATGAGTTGAATATATATTTTCGTTTTTTATTTATTATTCGGGGGTTAATGAAGGAAACCAGATAGTTATATGAGTGAAAGAAACGGCTTATAAATTTGCAGTAAAAGATTGAATCTCATTTCCTATGTA